TATTTTGTGGTAATTGCGTTGAATATTGTCCAACAAATTGTTTATCTATGACTGAAGAATATGAACTTTCTACTTATGATCGTCACGAATTGAATTATAATCAAATTGCTTTGGGTCGGTTACCAATGTCAGTAATTGATGATTACACAATTCGAACAATTTTAAATTTGCCTGAAATAAAAACTTAAGAACTCATTTTAATCTAAAAGAATGCCGGTTTTTGTTTGGTTAATAACTAGAATTAGATTCATAATTATATCGATTATATTGATATTGATTATTTATATTAAAAAAAGATTTCTATGTCTATATTGAGGATTTGAAATTGAAAATATATAGATTCAAATTACTCTTTCAAGAGATTAGGCCAATAACTATATCTACATATCCAGAAAAAATATAATTTTTTTTACAACTATTATAAAAAGTAGAGTTACCTCTTTTTTCCTGACCGGGTCAATAAAGTTATGAAAGATTTTGATTTATTTATCTCTTTTTTTATATATAATGGATTTACCTGGACTAATACATGATTTTCTTTTAGTCTTTCTGGGATTGGGTCTTATATTAGGGGCTCTGGGAGTAGTATTACTTCCTAATCCCATTTATTCTGCCTTTTCGTTAGGATTTGTTTTTGTTTGTATATCTTTATTCTATATTCTATCGAACTCCCATTTTGTAGCTGCTGCGCAACTCCTTATTTACGTAGGAGCCATCAATGTTTTAATCATTTTTGCTGTGATGTTTATAAATGGTTCAGAATATTCCAAAGATTTCCATCTTTGGACCGTGGGAGATGGAGTAACTTCCGTGGTCTGTACAAGTATTTTTGTTTCACTAATTACTACTATTCCAGATACGTCATGGTACGGTATTATTTGGACTACAAAAGCAAACCAGATTATAGAGCAAGATCTTATAAGTAATAGTCAACAAATTGGAATTCATTTATCAACAGATTTTTTTATTCCGTTTGAATTTATTTCAATAATTCTTTTAGTTGCGTTAATCGGCGCAATTGCTGTAGCTCGTCAATAATAACTCTTTAGAACTGGAAAAATATGAGCTATCACATGCATTTCCTTTTTCTATTTGACTTTGTATATAAAATAGATAGAAATTCTTTATTAGTTCGACCTATTCCCAATATATTCCTTTATTCCATTACGTTATTTTATATTCTAGTCAACTAGTAAATCCAATTGGTTAAATTGTTGTTCATATTGAAATGAATCAAGATTGATAAGGAGTTAGTTAATGATGCTCGAACATGTACTTGTTTTGAGTGCCTTTTTATTTTCTGTCGGTCTATATGGATTGATTACAAGTCGAAATATGGTTAGGGCTCTTATGTGTCTTGAACTTATATTAAATGCGGTTAATCTCAATTTTGTAACATTTTCTGATTTTTTTGATAGTCGTCAATTAAAAGGAGCCATTTTCTCCATTTTTGTTATAGCTATTGCAGCTGCTGAAGCCGCTATTGGACTCGCTATTGTTTCATCAATTTATCGTAACAGAAAATCAACTCGTATAAATCAATCGAACTTGTTGAATAAGTAATTTAAGTAATATTATCATATAACTTAGAATTTTCATAAATAAATTCAAATTAGCATGTTGGCTACGTAAGGTAGGCTCCTGTTATCACAAAGATAAGAAATCAAAGTAGTTTGGCACTGTCAATCCATTCCATAAGTAGATTACTAAAAAAACTCGGGGAACTCATCGATTCATCTAGTACTAGTATTTAAATATATAATTCATTTATCAATTTACTAGATTGAAACTTTATCACGTTCAAAAATGGATAGATCCAATGTCGCATTCAGTAAAGATTTATGATACATGTATCGGGTGTACTCAATGTGTCCGAGCCTGTCCCACGGATGTATTAGAAATGATACCTTGGGACGGATGTAAAGCTAAACAAATAGCTTCTGCTCCAAGAACAGAGGATTGTGTCGGTTGTAAGAGATGTGAATCCGCCTGCCCAACAGATTTCTTGAGTGTTCGAGTTTATTTATGGCATGAAACAACGCGCAGCATGGGTATAGCTTATTAATACGTTACAGAAACCCTTACTCGAGTCCATTTTTTTTTTTACCGCCAAAACCTGTGCCCAAAAATAATATATTTTTGGGCACAGGTTTTTTTGGTCCAAGTGTATCTTGTCTTTACTACGAACAACTTTCCTTGGTTAACAATAATTGTAGTTTTACCAATATTTGCGGGTTCCTTTATTTTCTTTCTTCCCCATAAAGGAAATAGGGTAATTAGATGGTATACTATATGTATATGCATGTTAGAACTTCTTCTAACAACCTATGCATTCTGTTATCATTTCCAATTGGACGATCCATTAGTCCAACTAGTCGACGACTATAAATGGATCAATTTTTTTGATTTCCGTTGGAAATTAGGAATAGATGGGCTGTCTATAGGACCCGTTTTATTAACAGGATTTATCACTACGTTAGCTACTTTAGCAGCCTGGCCT